GCCACTTGTACTAAAAAACAAGTAAGCGTAATCCCGCCTAGACAATAAAATATGTTGACATGAGGAGGAACATATTTACTAGTTATATCATCTGCAATCGCTTGAATCTCGAGACGTTCTTCGAACCAATCATATACTTTATTGAGATAGGTAACCCAAGAAGGACTCCCCCTCTGAGAGCCACATATGAGAATTTCATCTCGTACGGCTCAAGCCGAAACACACAAATACTGGTTTCAATGGATATGGAATAGATAGTTCAAAACTTCTTGGGTCTTAGCCACGTCACTCTATTTGACCCAAAGATACGAAGTAAGAATAAGAAAAATCCGGAATCTCTTCTTTGTGATGATAATGCCAAGAAATACAATCTCAAGTTGGCTCCTCCATCTTTCTTTATGTTAATTATAACAGGCCTCTTGAATCTTCTCTTCCCTATCTTTTTTTTTTAACTTTATTTGATATTATTTGATAAGAATTATCTTGTTGAGACCCTATGAATCAATTGAAACCTCAGATTCATACTAGAACCACGATGATTTAAGAAAGCAAAAGCTAAACTAAAAGTTTCTCTGAGTAAAAACCATTTGATCATCACTTATTCAATGAATGTAATGACTCAATAAAATCTATATCTATAGCTATAGAAAGAGTTTTCTTTTGGTCAAAACTGAAAGGAAAAATTTGTTTGATTTCGAAAAGGCCTATTTCCATCCGCTTGCGAGGTCTGAAGAATAGGTATGAATCATAGTTCAAATATTTCTTTTATTGATCTATTCTATATAGTCCGTGCTCCAGAGACTAGAATAAATATCTGACGAAGTAGAATCATCTTGATAGAGATGACAGGTACATTCTCTGTATTATCAATAGGATCAATTATAACAAGTCACACGCTCATATTCCGGAAATGAAATATTGAAACAAATAAATTTCACGATCGAACTACCAGAATAGTCTATAAATACAAGTCTTAAGCAATCTTAAGTTGAAGTATTAAGTAAGTTTAAGTAAAATAATCCTTTTTTATTGATTTATTGAAAAATAAAGACTTCCCGTTTTTATAAACTAATTCATTGAAATTCCGTCCAGTAAAATGGAAGAATTATAAATTTCCAAAATAATAGATAAAAATATTGCAAATAGAGCCATTGCAACCCCCATAAGTGGTGTAGTCCCCCATCCTGGAGCTACTTTTCCATATTCCGAATTCAATGGTTTCAATAAATTCCCTACGTTAGTTCGTCTTGGCCCAGATCTAGAACTACTCTCAACGGTTTTTGTAGCCATAAATCCTCTTTCATCATGAGTTGAAATCTTTTGACTTTGTATATCCTTCCGTTTTAGTTGTAAATAAACGACATTGTGGTGATCCATTGTGATCTTGAAATTATCGAAAAATGGAAACAGCAACCCTAGTCGCCATCTCCATATCCGGTTTACTTGTAAGCTTTACTGGGTACGCCTTATATACCGCTTTTGGGCAACCCTCGCAAAAATTAAGAGATCCCTTCGAAGAACATGGGGACTAGTTGAAGTAATGAGCCCCCCATATTCATATTGGGGGGCTCATTACTTCCATGGAGATAATGAAAAATCATTTCATTTTTTTAGTTGGAACTTTAGGTGGTTCTCGAAAAAAGATAGCGAAAAAGATTATTCCTAAAGTTGAAACTAACAGGAATGTATAAACCAATGCTTCCATAGATTCGATCGTGGTTTACAATTATAGCTTCCATACCTATTCATTTTGGGTCATTTACAAAAAAACATTATAAATTTAAATTTACAATTTGCTATTACTATAATTTATATAATTTAGTATTACTTAATTACTTAGTATTACTATAATTCTATCTATCTATATATAATTCTATCTATCTATATCTATCTATATATATATATATAAATATATATAAATATATAAGTATAATTAAGTATAATATAAATAATAAATATTTAAATATTAATATAAATAAATATAATATATAATAAAAAAATAAATAAAATAAATAATAATATAGATAATAATCGATAATAATAGATAATAAAAAAAGATAAAGATAATAAAAAAATATATATATATATAGGCAAAGGAATCTTGTATCAAACTACTTGTCTCCTTGTAGTTGGATCTCCAAGTTTTTGGAATGCTCCAAATTCCACTTGAGCATCCAAATCTGGATCAATACCGGCAAAAACATCTCTAAACAAGGTTCTGGCGCCGTGCCAAATGTGTCCGAAAAAAAAGAGCAAAGCAAATGTAGTATGCCCAAAAGTGAACCAACCCCTCGGACTGCTACGAAAAACACCATCGGATTTCAAAGTAGCCCGGTCTAATTCAAAAATTTCACCTAATTGGGCACGTCTAGCATATTTTTTCACAGTAGCAGGATCACTATAACTGACTCCATTGAGTTCTCCACCATAGAATTCAACAGTTACCCCTACTTGTTCAACACTATACTTTGATTCTGCCCTTCTAAAAGGAACATCGGCC